AAACTAGTGCTAGTTGATGCGAGTTACTTCGGAAACAAAAGGACTAAAGTCAAATTCATTTGGGGTATTCTCTCAATTCCAAAAAAATCAACTGGATCAAGTATGAGTTGTCGATCAGAACATATATGGATAGAACCTATAACGGGGGCTCGAAAAACAAGTAATTTCTGCTGGGCTGTTATCCTTTTTTTAGGTTCATTAGGATTCTTGTTGGTTGGAACCTCGAGTTATCTTGGTAGAAATTTGATATCTTTATTTCCGTCTCAGGAAATCGTTTTTTTTCCACAAGGAATTGTGATGTCTTTCTATGGGATCGCGGGTCTTTTTATTAGCTCCTATTTGTGGTGCACAATTTCGTGGAATGTAGGTAGTGGTTATGATCGATTTGATAGAAAAGAAGGAATAGTGTGTATCTTTCGTTGGGGATTTCCTGGAAAAAATCGTCGGGTCTTCCTCCGATTTCTTATAAAAGATATTCAGTCCGTCAGAATAGAAGTTAAAGAAGGTATTTATGCTCGTCGTGTCCTTTATATGGATATCAGAGGCCAGGGAGCCATTCCATTGACTCGTACTGATGAGAATTTTACTCCACGGGAAATGGAACAAAAAGCTGCTGAATTGGCCTATTTCTTGCGTGTACCAATTGAAGTATTTTAAGAAATGAGCCGAGAAATGAATGCTTTCTCAGCAGGGGGGTAAAAACGCAAGAATCTCTTTTTCCATAACATAACTTAATTGAGGTTTCTTCAGAACATTCATTCGAGTCAAAGCAGATATATATGGAACAAGTAGAAAAAAAACTCTTTTGGGGATCTTATATATGTATCGAAATATACACAACTCAATTCAATAAAAAAATAAGAAACAAATCGAAATATCTCATAATCAACCATTTAGAAATAAGGAAATTCCCCCTTTTTAAACTTGTTGTAATTGAGACTTTAGAGATCAGATCTTATAATTTTTTCGAAGCTTCTTTTTATACTTTTTGTGCTCCTTAATGACCAAAAAATTGAATCTCTTATAATGATAACTAGCCCATTTCTGTCGTTTTTTGCCGCTCATTTTTCACAATATTCTTCAGAAATTTCGCTCAATTATTCTATCCCTGACTACTCATAGTAAGTTCAATTTTTTCGAAATATTAGAGATTTTGATATAATGATAGAAAAGGAGTTCTTTCGTCTCAAAATCTGTATTCATATTCATTATTTCAAATTTTCCGGGCATTCATCGAAAGGAGATATGTGCTTCGAATTTGACCAATTGAGATATAGGGAAACAATATTTTTTGATTATTTATTCATTCCAATTTTTCGTCTATTTCTGTATTTTTTTCTAGATTCATAGGTTCGATAACTTGTAATAGAACTGATGCCTGAGAGAAATATTAGATTACATAGAGTCGACGAATGAGATGGGTTCATTAACAATTCAGAGATGAAAAAATGGAAAAAAAGAAAGCATTCACTCCTCTTTTATATCTTGCATCTATAGTATTTTTGCCCTGGTGGATTTCTCTCTCATTTCAAAAAAGTATGGAATCCTGGGTTACTTATTGGTGGAATACTAGGCAATCCGAACCTTTTTTGAATGATATTGAAGAAAAGAGTATTCTAGAAAAATTCATAGAATTAGAGGAACTCCTCGTCTTAGAGGAAATGATTAAGGAATACTCGGAGACACATCTACAAAACCTTCGTATAGGAATTCACAAAGAAACAATCCAATTAATCAAGATACACAACGAGGGTCGTATTCATACGATTTTGCACTTCTCGACAAATATAATCTGTTTCATTATTCTAAGTGGTTATTCTCTTTTGGGTAATAAAGAACTTGTTATTCTTAACTCTTGGGCTCAGGAATTCCTATATAACTTAAGTGACACAATAAAAGCTTTTTCTCTTCTTTTATTAACTGATTTATGTATCGGATTTCATTCGCCCCATGGTTGGGAACTGATGATTGGCTTTGTCTACAAGGATTTTGGATTTGTTCATAATGAGCAAATTATATCTGGCCTTGTTTCCACTTTTCCAGTCATTCTAGATACAATTTTCAAATATTGGATTTTCCGTTATTTAAATCGCGTATCTCCGTCACTTGTAGTGATTTATCATTCAATGAATGACTGAAAAATTCTTTACCTAATCCAATTAGAATGTTTCTTACTTTGCAGTTGTACATAAGCAAAGCATTGAAAATCGTACTTACTCTTTATCTTTCTACCCATCCCGGAGATTCATCCTATATATTAATCCAGTCAAATTATTCCAGTAAATAACAGAATCGTGGATAGGAAACTCCATTAGTGACCTACCCCAATTTATTGTAGAAATTTTCGGGATCAATGGTTGGACCATGCAAACTAGAAATACTTTTTCTTGGATAAAGGAACAGATTACTCGATCTATTTCCGTATCGCTCATGATATATATCATAACTCGTGCATCCATTTCAAATGCATATCCCATTTTTGCACAGAAGGGCTATGAAA